AGGGATAGGGAGAAGAATAGGGAGAAGCATATTGCTATGGCTATGATTCGCACTCGACTATATAAATATTTTCCGAATGGCCGCCCTTCCATTACAGACGATTTCGAAAAGTTCATAAAACATGAGAAGGAGGTTCTAGCTATACTAGCGAGTTATAAGAACGGTGACTTTCGCTCTATAGTTGATCCTGAGGAGAAACTTCTGGAGGAGGTTCGCCTTGAGCTAAATGAATTAGAGGCTAAATATTTTCCGAAGAATGACCCAAGTGCTCGAAACGATATGGAGAAGATAGACAACTATCTTAAGGAGGCTTGGCATATAGTAAGGAGCTATAGGGAGGCTTTCTCTATAGTAGAGAGAGATCCTCAGGAGGATGACCCTAGCTATGGGGGTGATCCTCAGGAGGATGACCCTAGCTATGGGGGTGATCCTCAGGAGGATGACCCTAGCTATGGGGGTGATCCTCAGGAGGATGACCCTAGCTATGGGGGTGATCCTCGGGAGGATGACTCTGACTCTGGAAGTGATCCTAATCCTAGGAAGAATTACACTCACAAATACAAGCATTTGTGGCTTATGTGCGATGAGTGTTATACATTAAATTATAGGAGATTTTTGAAAGAAAGATTGTATCTTTGTGAAGGATGTGGATTTCATTTGAAAATGAATAGTTCAGAGAGACTCAAACTTTTGATCGATCCGGATACTTGGGATCCTATGAATGAAAAGATGGCCTCTCTAGATCCCATTGAATTTCATTCGGAGGAGGATCCTTATATAGATCGTGTCAATTCTTATCGAAAAAAGACAGGATTAACTGAGGCTATTCAAACCGGCCTATGCCAATTAAATGGTATTCCCACAGCAATGGGGGTTATGGAGTTTGGGTTTATGGGGGGTAGTATGGGATCCGTAGTCGGGGAGAAAATAACCCGTTTGGTTGAGTATGCCACTAATCAAGCTCTACCTCTTATTATAGTGTGTGCTTCCGGGGGGGCACGCATGCAAGAAGGAAGTTTGAGCTTGATGCAAATGGCTAAAATATCTTCTTCTTTATATGATTTTCAAACAAAGAAAAAGTTGTTCTATATATCAATCCTTACATCTCCTACTACCGGTGGGGTGACAGCCAGTTTTGGTATGTTGGGGGATGTCATTGTTGCCGAACCCGATGCCTATATTGCATTTGCGGGTAAAAGGGTAATTGAACTAACATTGAATAAAGAAGTACCTGAAGGTTCACAAGAGACGGAATATTTATTCGAGAAGGGGTTATTCGATCTAGTCATACCACGTAAGAATTTAAAAAGTATTCTGAATAAGTTATTTGGGTCCCACGGTTTCTTTCCTTTTACTTTGAATCAAAATCACTCGAGTATAACAGAACATTAAGTTCAATTATTTTATTTGTAGCAAACAAGTAGTTAGTTTATTGGACTCCAAGTAAAAATAAGACAATTGGCATTTTCTTTGTTGACAGATAGAAAAAGATAGATATAGAGTTTTCTATCTTTTTCTATCTCTTGAGAATCTCATTTTGACTAAGAATCCCTGTTGGATCGGATTCTGACGAATCCTTCGATAATTTGTAGGAAACTTTTTCTTTATTAAATGAAAATTGGGAGACAAGAGCAAAAGACGAGGAAAAGATAAAGAAGAATAAGAAAGGCGATTATCATACATATTTGTCATGTAGAAAGATGAATAAGTCCAGTATATACTCTCTTAGATATACTTAGATCTAGACTAATTAGAATTCCAATTTATTAAATACTTATTAATAAGTTTATTAATAAAAGGAATTATTAATTAAGAATATTAATAAGAATTTCATAATTACAATAATTAATTATAATTATTATAAGATATCTTTCGAAATAATAATAACAGGTACAAATAGTCAATCGGGGTACCCATTCTATGACAACTTTCAACTTTCCCTCTGTTTTTGTGCCTTTGGTGGGCCTAGTATTTCCGGCAATTGCAATGGCTTCTTTATCTCTTCATGTTCAAAAAAATAAGATTGTTTAGATCCGGTAGGACAAAATCTCATCCATTTTTTTTTTTCAAAACTTAGACTCGTATCATAACACAGATATCTATTTAGTGGAATATGATATAACATATGGCTTCTGTCAAAGATTAAAGGAATCTTATGCCTGCAGAAACATGGGTAAATGAATTCTAGTTATTTTCAAAAAGATCAGGATTGCCGGATGGCCGAAATAAAAAGTCGGCGTATCTATATGTATGTTGATATCTATAGTATGTATGTCAATATCTATAGTGGGATCATACGAGAAAGGGTATGTTATTATTTTAGATCTAACCAATTTGATGAATTAATCCTAAAGGTTCACATCAACCTAGTGCTAGTTGATGGGAGTGACTTCGGAAACAAAAAGAGTCAAGTCAAATGAATTTGGGGTATTCTCTCAATTGCAATAAAATGCAACCGGATCAAGTATGAGTTGTCGATCAGAACATATATGGATAGAACCTATAACGGGGTCTCGAAAAACAAGTAATTTCTGCTGGGCCATTATCCTTTTTTTAGGTTCATTAGGATTCTTATTGGTTGGAACTTCCAGTTATTTTGGTAGAAATTTCACATCTTTATTTCCGTCTCAGCAAATCGTTTTTTTTCCACAAGGGCTCGTGATGTCTTTCTATGGGATCGCGGGTCTCTTTATTAGTTCCTATTTGTGGTGCACAATTTCGTGGAATGTAGGTAGTGGTTATGATCGATTCGATAGAAAAGAAGGAATAGTGTGTATTTTTCGTTGGGGATTTCCTGGAAAAAATCGTCGCATCTGCCTCCGATTCTTTATAAAGGATATTCAGTCCATCAGAATAGAAGTTAAAGAGGGTCTTTATGCTTGTCGTGTCCTTTATATGGACATCAGAGGTCAGGGGGCCATTCCTTTGACTCGTACTGATGAGAATTTGACTCCACGGGAAATTGAACAAAAAGCTGCTGAATTGGCCTATTTCTTGCGTGTGCCAATTGAAGTATTTTGAGAAATGGGCTGAAGAATGAATGCTTTCTTAGCAGGAAGGAAAAAACTCAAGAATCCCCTTTCTTTTTTCTATAACATAACTTAACTGAAGTTTCTTCAGAACGATCATTCGAGCCAAAGCAGACATACACATAAAAGACTAGAAAACCTTCTCTGGTCTTTTATGTGTATTGAAACCTACATACCTCAATTCACTAACAAAATAAGTAACAAACAATAAGTAACAAACAAATTGAAATAATAGATTCATCTCATATATAAAACCCTTTCGAAAGCAAAAATGGATTTTTTTATTTAAGTCCAAGATTTGTTGGAATTGAGACTTTAAATTCAGATAGATCATATCTTGTAAATTATTTCGTTTTTGTCAATCGACGTTTCTTTTTATACTTTCTTTTGTACTCCTTAATGGTCAAAGAGTTGGATTTCTTATAACTTATAATGAGAACTAACCAATTTCTGTCTTGGTTTGCCGCACATTTTTCATCATCACAATATTTTTCAGAAATTCCCCTCAATTATTCTATTCCTGACTACTCATAGTCAGTGAAATTTTTTTGAAATACTGGATATTTTGATAGAATCATAGAAAAGGAGTTCTGTCGTCTCAACACCTTAATCATACTCATTACTTAAATACTTAAAGTGGTTCTTTCGGGCATTCATCGAAAGGAGATACCTGCTTCGAATTTGAACAATTGGGATATCTGGAAACAATATTTTTTGATTCTTTCTTTTATTTTATTATTTCTTCATTCGAATTCGAAGTGAATTTTGAGTCTATTTCTGTATTATTTCTAGATTCAAAGACTCACCGTGAAATCACAAATAAAAAACAGTGAATAGATTCATTGGCTCGATACCTTGTAATAGAACTCATGCGTGAGAGAAATATTAGATCTCATAGCATAGAGTCGACGAAGGAGGTGGGTTCATTACCAATTCACAGATGAAAAAATGGCAAAAAAGAAAACGTTCACTCCTCTTTTATATCTCGCATCTCTTGTCTTTTTGCCCTGGTGGATTTCTCTCTCAGTTAATAAAAGTTTGGAATCTTGGGTTACTAATTGGTGGAATACTAGGCAATCCGAAATCTTTTTGAATGATAGTCAAGAAAAGAGTATTCTAGAAAAATTCATAGAATTAGAGGAACTCGCCCTCTTGGACGAAATGATCAAGGAATACTCGGAGACACATCTACAAAACCTTCGTATAGGAATCCACAAAGAAACGATCCAATTAATCAAGATACACAACGAAGATCATATCCGTATGATTTTGCACTTCTCGACAAATATAATCTGTTTCATTATTCTAAGCGGTTATTCTATTTTGGGTACTGAAGAACTTGTTATTCTTAACTCTTGGGCTCAGGAATTCCTATATAACTTAAGTGACACAATAAAAGCTTTTTCTATTCTTTTAGTAGTCGATTTTTGGGTCGGATTCCATTCGCCCCATGTTTGGGAACTAATGATTGGCTCTGTCTACAAAGATTTTGGATTTGTTCATAATGATCAAATTCTATCTGTTCTTGTTTCCACTATTCCAGTCATTTTAGATACCCTTTTTAAATATTGGCTTTTCTTTTATTTAAATCGCGTATCTCCGTCACTTGTAGTGATTTATCATTCAATGAATGACTGAAAAATGATCCACGAATATGAATCCAATTAGAATCTTTGTTACTTTGTAGTTGTAGATAAGCAAAGAAAATCGTCTTTATATTTCTACCCATCCCGTAGATTTATCCTGTATAATATTCCAGTCAATTATTCTAGTAAATAGCAGAATCGCGGAGAGGGAACTATATTAGTGACCTACCCAATTTATTGTAAAAATTTTCGGGATCAATGATTGGACCATGCAAACCAGAAATATTTTTTCTTGGATAAAGGAACAGAGTACTCGATCCATTTCCGTATTGCTCATGATATATATCATAACTCGGACATCCATTTCAAGCGCATATCCCATTTT